ATTATGTCTTTCGCAACGTCAAGTAATTGGAGAATCTCGACAGCTGGCGCATCTTTTCTGGTCTCTCCTTTTTACGTTTATTTAGATTTATATCCCGGTTAGATCATGGGATGACTCCTCGAATCCTTTGCTTTCTTTGACAATGGGCTTTTGCCAATCAATATCTTCTGACTTTATCGAAGGTCGTCTTCGGATTTGACTTGCTGGGTCCCTTCCTCAGTCTTTGACTGGGGCCCCAGATTAGTAATCTATCAATCCACCCAGCCTTTCTCTCTCTTCCTTTCATTCTGTTTTGAGGCATGGGCATATCGCGATGCTGAATCCCCGCATATCTAGAGCTACCTTCTCATAAAGATATCCCGAGCTAGTTTCCATTCTTTCTTTTCAATTTGGAAAGTAGTTTCTAGAGCCAGTCAGACAGTTACCTTTTCTTGGCGAAGCGAGGAAGCACAGTTGCGCGCCTCTCCATAGCCCCTCTATATTCTATAGGCTATTAGTACCAAGTGCAAGCGCCTGATTTGGAAGCTTGCTGTGTCATTTCATAAAGAAAGAAAAGTATGATAGTTTAGATCCGCTCCTTTCCTCCTTCCAATCCGGGAGTGAATCTGTCTAGTTCTATTTTGACTAATCCGAATCTGTGTACTGAGTAAAAGCGGAATATCCTCTCTCAATTCTTGGCAGAGGGAAGCCCCATGACCGACCGAACCGAGGCTGGGGTAGATAGAGGAAGAGAAGATTTATTGAATGCTCTCGGGCATTGATTGAGGTAGTCAAAAATTATGCTTCAGTCGGATCTTTCTTGGTATGAAAGTCTTCAATCTGCGAGGAAGTAGCCCATTATTCTTCATCTACGCAAAGATGAATTACGGCTTATTCGACCGGTAATGCCGAATCAATCTACTATAATAAGGATAAGGCAATACAGTAAGAAAGGAATGCATGTGAGTTTTTATCTGGGATAGGCTCACTCCTTTTTAGCCATTGGAAAGTTATCTTCTCGATGACGGGCCAGGCATTTCAAGCCCTGAAGAAGGCTACAGCTAATAGTTATTCTGTCCCTCGATAGTAGGGCATATTCTCTATGGATGGGATGGGTGCGGTCCAGACGAGCTTACTTCGATGGAGTTGCAGGCCCAAGGCCAGTTCCTTCTACAAGCGAGCCAGTTTCAAGAAGGAATCGATCAGAGACTTTTGGGAAGATTGTTCGCCATTAATCTAAGTTGACCGCTAAAGGCGATAACTGATGACCTTGCTACCTCCCTCTAGTCTTTCTTCCGACAAATAGACCTCATTAGATGACTCTCCTTACTATATGATCTTGATCCTTATTAGATTGATCCTTGGCTTTGGGTTGGGATACGTTGAATCCGTTCTGCTTAGTTCTATTTGAACTACTCCTTGCCTCTGCCCTTTCATCTTTCTTTCCGGCTAGAGAGTTGGATAGATGTTTTGGCTTTCTCCTTTCTCGGGTTCCTAGCCCAAAGGTTCTAGGGTTCGAGAGAGAATTCTTACTAACATAGTTGGAAGGGAAGAAAGTAATCAAATAAGTCGAATAGAATGCTGCTTTCCGTACTATCGGTTATTCACATTCAAGCATGAGTGAGTTCAGAGTCGGCAAGGGGAATCAGAGAAAGGGCAGTTTAGTCAACAATCATGACCATGGGAACTTTTGTTCGCTTTCTAGGTTCCCCCGGATCTACTAGTTATCGCCTTTGAGCTGGGAAAAGCCTCAACGGCCTGGAGTAGGCTATTCCTGATTCAGTAAAGGAAAGAAGCCTTGATCCCAAGACTAGCTGCGGATTGGATTCTTTCTTTTATTTGGATTGACTCTAATCGTGATTTTGACTCTATTACTAGCGCCTCCCTCTGTCGCAATAGAAATCGAGAATAGAGGTGACTTCGCTACCTTTCTCGGTGAAGTCATTACCTTCCAGCTTTGGTCACATAGGGGCTTGCGAAAAGAGTAGTTGAAGAAGCCGAGAAAGAAGTACCGCTTGAAAGGAGAGGGAAGAAGATTTTCTTTAACCAAGCCTGACTTTAACAAAACAAGTAAAGTCAAGTAAGCGAGTAAACTACCTTGTAAAAAGCTAAATATTGAAAGCTGAAGAAAAAGAGAAAGGCTGGGAATCAGTCTTCTCCTATGTCTACACTACTACAAACAAGACTTATATATAGAGCAGGATTTTTCTCGTCTTTCTTTTTTGACTTCGTCATCTTTTAGCATTTTGCTACGAGAAGAACTCATTGAATATCCTTTGATTAGATGCTGCTGACCTCGTTGCAGCAGTGCTCTTTGTGATTGACTTTTGTTGCTATACCGGTGTAGAATTGTTGGTACCTCCATGATGGAGACCGATAACTTGTAACTCAATTTTCATTGGTCGCTCCTTGATTAGAGCATGGCAATTCGATTAAAATTTAGCAATCAATTAATAAGGGGGATCAAGAGACAGCTTTTAGTCTTTCCCCTGGGTTCTTAGAAGAGATGGTTTATGGGGCACCGGGCTAGCTCGAAAAGAGAAGTTGAATCATAAAGATCCAGACAGCACTGACAGGGGCTGACCTTTTAGGCCAATAGATAGGGTTCCAGTTCATTTTATTCTCGAATCTTTTAGATATGAAGGATGGTGGTGGTCAACCTTCCATTGCTGCGGCTGGCCATTCCCTGTTAGCTGTTTCAGCAACCATCTTTTGATTCCAAACACTGACTATACCCTCCTTCCGGGAGATAGAATGGACCCACTCAATCCATACTTTCTTTGATAATTATGTTGGGAGAAATAAAGGAGACTCTTATGATCCTTCGACATTATTGATGGGAGAAGGCTCGACCAACTAATCAGTATTGGGGGGGGAGAACTAATCTAGCTAAAGGAAGATTGCTTTCAAGCCTTAAAAGTACTCCTATCTTTACACGGGTATTTGCACAAAGGAGGAAGCATTTTATACCCATTGCTTTTAACCATCAAATCCACCTACCTAAATCACCTATCTGAAATAAATCCAGATCTAAATCATCATACTCTTGGCTCAAGCGTATTTGACCATCTGCGTCCAAACGTATCCATTTTTTATAACACATGACGGGATCATCACCAGGGCCAATAGACGTTATATTTTTATCGAAACCGAGTTCAGTCAATAGCTTACATACTTCTATATAGTCGAAGATTACTTCATCGTTTACTTTAATAAAAACATAATTTATAAATCTAACAAATTCAATACCAGGAAATTTTTTTTTAAACTCACGATCGAAGGTTTCCATTAAGACAATATTAAACAATGTTCTAGTGATTTCACCCACTGGTGGTATACCGCCTAATTGCAAATCTGGATAATTAAAATAGATATTCTCTATATCCCTCGTTGGAAGATGTAAAAAAGACTCAATGAGTTTATAAACTTTACCATCACCAACAAACAACTTCACCTTATCTAAGACTAAACTTAATGGAACCTTACTTAATGATGACGTTAAGTCAACCTTGTACAGCTTTTTTACCTTTCCCATTTCTTTTAGACTGGAATAAAAAGAAGAAACCAGATGATCATCGATTCGATAACCTCTTTCTTGAAAGTTTTTCAGAGAAAAACGTAATAATGTTAGAGATAACCCCATTAACACCAATACATCTCTTCTCATAGGCAAAACTAAAAATAACAGATCAGGATTAGAGTGAATAGATAATGCCATTATATCAGGATAAGATGGTTCAATAGATTTATAAAACTGAGGGAAATCATCCTTTTTTATTGATACGAGTGTAAACGGAGATAGATCGTATAATCCACTATATAATTTCAATTGAATATCATGATAAAATTCGTTATCATCCATTAGATAAATATTCTTTTTATCAGCTTTTAAATGATTATAAACAATTTCAATATCATTAACCAGCTGATCAAGTACAATTTTATCAGTACTCAAATTTCTAGTAAAAATAATGACAGAGGAAGAAAGAAAATACGAACTGCTCTTATAAAGTGTGCTACCACCAATCATTGTCCTATTTAAAGAAATATGCCTATTTATCATAATCATTTTATTGTTCCAACAAATCCCCACCTGTTCCAGCTAATATTCCAATTGCTATAAAGAAACCTACCATCACGCCTAAACTAACTGCTTTAAGTATAGGGCCGTTAGCTGGGATTCTCAACTCCGAAAAAGGCTCACTTGCCATGGCATCATGCACCGCTGGAGTAAGATCCTTAGTTTCAACAAAAGCTACTTTATTAGTAAATCCGGGCGGCGCAACAGTTTAAGGATTAAAAAAATGTTCATATGAATCAAAAGGAATGAATAAGTCGTGATCGAGTGCAGGCAAAGTAAGAATACCTGGGGTCATCCCATACCAGACTGTACAACCCACATTCATAGTAACCAAAATTATGAAACGCCCATAATAACCTTTACAAAAAGTAATTACTTCCAGCAGTACTTTATTATCCCTAATGTATACAGCGTCGTTAACCAAATCATGCAAACCTTGCCCCGCTCTGCTAATAAAACTCATTGATTCAGAAGAATAAAGATAGGTTTGAGACAACCCAAAAGAATTCAGAGTTTTTTTAAAAAAAGTTAGCTTTTCATATGACTCTTTAAACTTCAATTCTCTTAAAAGGAAATCAGCTTGACCGGGAAAAAAGCGAAACCCAATCGCCATACGCAAATCAGGTAATGATGGATTATTTAATAAATGACGAGGAACCTCTATAAATGGTGCTTTTAATTGATTCATAATTGAGTTCCCAAATTGATTTTCCCCTGAACTATGTAAGAAATTTCTTATGTTATTAACATATCCATAAGAATTAACTAATTTGGAAGACGATGCTCCAATGTTTTCTTTCAAAGAAAGTTTTTCAAACTTTTTTGTAAGAGTATGCATTTGAATATCATTTCTCTCATTTGAGAGTTGCTTATACCATAAATTCATTTGGTTCACAAAATGGTGTATCATTTTTCCTTAATTAAATCTTGGGTAAATCTT